GTTATTGTAGCTTAAATTTGTAAAGCACGACACTGAAGATGCCGAGATGGATTTTTAACATAACCCAAGTAACACACAGTTTTGGTCCTAAACTTGCCATTATTTTTAATCAAAATTATACATGCAAGCCTCTACACGCCAGTGCAAATGCCCACACGCCCCTAAACAGCCCATCGGAGCAGGCATCAGGATTCACCTTGTTAGCCAACGACGCCTTGCTACGCCACACCCCCACGGGCACCCAGCAGTAATTAACATTAAGCATAAACGCAAGTTCGACTTAGTTATGATTAATAATGATCGGTAAATTTCGTGCCAGCCACCGCGGTTATACGAAAGACCAAAAATAATGGCCCCCGGCGTAAAGCGTGACTCGAGCCGTGTCAAGAAATTTAAAGCAATATGACCGCCAAGTTGTAAAACACTACTGTATGTCAGATCATCAACACCACGCCTTTAAATAATAGACTACTTTACCTCACGAAAACCAAGGAACAAACTGGGATTAGATACCCCACTATGCTTGGCCTTAAACAAAAACAGTCAAACTACAAAACTGTTCGCCAGAGAACTACAAGCGAAAAACTTAAAACTCTAAGGACTTGGCGGTGCTCCACACCAACCTAGAGGAGCCTGTCCTATAATCGATATTCCACGCTTAACCTTACCCCCCCTTGAAACCCAGCCTATATACCGCCGTCGACAGCCTACCTTATGAGAGAAATAGTGTAAGCACAATAGTTAATGACTAATACGTCAGGTCAAGGTGTAGCACACGGGGCGGCAGAGATGGGCTACATTCTCTACCAGAGAGAACACGAACAGTGTATTGAAATATGCACTCGAAGGCGGATTTAGCAGTAAAATAAATAAACACCCCTATTTTAAGTCTGCTCTGGAGCGCGCACACACCGCCCGTCACCCTCATCACCGCAACCACCAAAAGAATTTATCGCAATTATATACCCCAGATGAGGTAAGTCGTAACATGGTAAGCGCACTGGAAAGCGCGCTTGGAATAACAAAAAGTAGCTTAATAAAGCACTCAGCTTACAATTGAACAATGTTAGCGAAACCCTAACCTTTTTGATTCCACCCACCAGCCCACACACCACCCCAAACAACTACTTTACCCCAACCAAACCATTTGCCACTGCTAGTATATGCGATAGAATACACGCCATGGCGCAATAACAACAGTACCGCAAGGAAAAGCTGAAAGAATAATGAAATAATGTTTAAAGCACAACAAAGCAAAGATTAACCCTTGTACCTTTTGCATTATGATTTAGCCAGAAATTATCAGGCAAAAGGAACTTTAGCCTGCCACCCCGAAACTAAGTGAGCTATTATTTGGTAACTGTAAGAGTGAACCCGTCTCTGTGGCAAAAGAGTGGGAAGACCTAATAATAGTAGTGAAAAGCCTAACGAACTTAGTGATAGCTGGTTGCTCAATAAATGAATTTAAGTTCTACTTTAAACGCCACCAAGCTAATTTACTATTACTTACGTTTAAAGATATTCAATAAAGGTACAGCTTTATTGAACCAGGATACAACCTGAACTAGTGAGCCCGTCAATACCACCAACCAGTAGGCCTTAAAGCCGCCACCAATAAATATGGCGTCACAGCCTAAAAATATAAATCTCAATCAAACAAACAAACTCCTACTAAAAAGAGCTACACTATTATTATAGTTGAACTTATGCTAAAACTAGTAACATGAATACCCATTCTCTTCTCACATCTTTGCCTCAGTAACAGAAAATCTACTGACAATTAACAGATTTACAGATTCTACACCCCGACTTCACTGTCAACCCAACACAGGTGTGCAAGAAAGAAAGATTAATTGCCGCAGAAGGAACTCAGCAAACCACCGTCCCAACTGTTTACCAAAAACATAGCCTTTAGCCAAACGAGTATTAAAGGTCCCGCCTGCCCAGTGAATCATTTCAACGGCCGCGGTATTCTAACCGTGCAAAGGTAGCGTAATCACTTGTCTTCTAAATAAAGACCTGTATGAATGGCTAAATGAGGACAGACCTGTCTCCTGCAGCAAATCAGTGAAACTGATCTTCCAGTACAAAAGCTGGAATATTCCCATAAGACGAGAAGACCCTGTGGAGCTTAAAATTTTAATTATCTGCATATAGTAAAAATTTTGAGTTGGGGCGACTTCGGAACAAAATAGAACTTCCGAGCAAGGAGTAACACTCCTAATAAGGCCTACACGCCGATCTGGCCGACCCAGTCACACTGATCAACGAACCAAGTTACCCCAGGGATAACAGCGCAATCCCCCTCAAGAGTCCATATCGACAGGGGGGTTTACGACCTCGATGTTGGATCAGGACACCCCAATGGTGCAGCCGCTATTAAAGGTTCGTTTGTTCAACGATTAATAGTCCTACGTGATCTGAGTTCAGACCGGAGCAATCCAGGTCGGTTTCTATCTATGCTGCCACCCTCTTCAGTACGAAAGGACCAAGAAGGAGGGACCTCTACCACACGCACGTCCCACCAAAATAATTGATTTTAACTTAAATTAATTTAGCAATAAACTAGCCGTAAATAACGGCTATTATTAAGGTGGCAGAGCCAGGTAAGTGCAAAAGACCTAAGATCTTTCTTACAGATGTTCAAATCATCTCCTTAATCATGCACCTCCTATTAACACACATCATTAATCCACTGCTTTATATTATTCCAATCCTAGTGGCAGTAGCCTTCTTAACCCTACTCGAACGGAAAATTTTAGGCTATATACAACTACGCAAGGGCCCAAACATCGTAGGCCCTTACGGCCTCCTTCAACCAATCGCAGACGGAGTAAAACTCTTTATTAAAGAACCAATTCGCCCCTCAGCCTCATCCCCCTCATTGTTCATTATTACACCAACCTTAGCACTATTTCTAGCACTAACAATCTGAACCCCTCTACCAATACCCGCAATAATGGCTGACATTAATCTAGGCCTACTATTTATATTAGCACTTTCCAGCATGGCCGTATATACCATCTTATGATCTGGTTGAGCCTCAAACTCTAAATACCCCCTAATTGGGGCCCTACGGGCTGTAGCACAAACCATCTCATATGAAGTCACCCTTGGGATTATTATTCTCGCTATCATTATTCTAACCGGCGGGTTCACAATACAAATACTCTCCATCACACAAGAACCCGATTGGCTACTCATATGTTCCTGACCACTAGCTATAATATGGTTCATCTCCACCTTAGCTGAAACAAACCGCGCCCCTTTTGACTTAACAGAGGGCGAATCAGAACTTGTTTCTGGGTTTAACGTTGAATATGCAGCCGGCCCATTTGCCTTATTTTTTCTTGCAGAGTACGCAAATATTATAATGATAAATACACTCACTTGCATTCTCTTCCTTAACCCTGGAACACTAATCCACCCTGACATATTTTCCCCAAACCTAATACTAAAAACTATAGCATTAACAATCCTATTTTTATGGACCCGCGCAGCATATCCACGCTTTCGCTACGACCAATTAATACACCTCCTATGGAAAAACTTCCTCCCACTAACACTAGCATTATTCTTATGACACGTATCATTCCCAACAATAATATCAGGCCTGCCACCCCAATAACAGGAAATGTGCCTGAACCAAAAGGATTACTTTGATAGAGTAAAACATAGGGATTAATTCCCCTCATTTCCTATGCTAGAAAAACAGGATATGAACCTGTGCCAAGAGGCCCAAAACCCCTCGTACTCCCCCTATACTATTTCCTAGTAAAGTCAGCTAATTAAGCTTTCGGGCCCATACCCCGAAAATGTTGGTTTAAACCCCTCCTCTACTAATGAATCCTAATATAGCCTCGCTAATCATTTCTACCTTAGCCTTAGGCACAATCATTACACTATCAAGCTATCACTGGCTCCTTGCCTGAGTTGGATTAGAACTAAACACCTTAGCAATTATTCCAATTATCGCAAAACAACACAACCCACGGGCAACCGAAGCAGCAACAAAATATTTTCTTACCCAAGCAGCCGCCTCAGCAATACTACTATTTGCAAGTACTACAAACGCCTGAACTACGGGCACCTGAAATATTTATGAATTCTCTAGCGAACCGGCCTCCATCATATTAACCATGGCCTTAGCAATAAAACTGGGCCTCGCACCACTACATTTTTGACTCCCAGAGGTATTACAAGGCACCACCTTTAAAACTGCACTAATTATTGCCACCTGGCAAAAATTAGCCCCACTAGCCTTGCTTTACCTTACACACAACACATTAAACCCTATAACGCTGCTCATTATTGCAATATTATCAAACCTAGTTGGCGGATGGGGCGGCCTCAACCAAACACAAACACGCAAAATTATAGCTTTTTCCTCAATTGCCCACCTTGGATGAATAGCCGCAATCCTTACATTGTCCCCAAACATTATACTATTGAACCTTATACTTTATATTTTCATAACATTCCCAACATTTATACTCCTTATATTCTTCTCAACAAAAACAGTCCAAGACCTAACAACATCATGAACCATTTCTCCAACAACGACCGCCTTGGCCTTAGTTTTACTTCTATCACTAGGTGGATTACCACCTCTTACTGGATTTATACCCAAATGATTAATTTTACAAGAATTAACTTCACACAATCTGACACCAATAGCAGTACTAATAGCCATGTCAGCCTTATTAAGCTTATTTTTTTACTTACGCTTAACATACATGACCACCCTGACCCTACACCCAACTACAACACAACACGCGCACAAATGACGATTTTACCCAAAACTTAATACCCCTATAACGACTACCACATTCACCGTTGCAATATTCCTCCTCCCAATAACCCCAATATTTGTTTAGAAGGTTAGGTTAGCTCAAACCAGTAGCCTTCAAAGCTACAAACAGGGACTCAACCCCCCTACTTTCTGAAGACCTGTAAAACTTTTATTTACATCTCCTGAATGCAACTCAGACACTTTCACTAAGCTAAGGCCTCCTAGATAGACGGGCCTCGATCCCGTAAACATTTAGTTAACAGCTAAATACCCAAGCCAGCGGGCTTCTATCCGGCTTATTTCTTAAAAAAAGCCGGGGCACACCTTTTGGGTGTGCGTCTCTAGATTTGCACTCTAGTGTAAACTACTGCCCGACTTGGGAAGAGCGGGATTACACCCGCCTGTGCAGGGCTACAACCTGCCGCCTATCACTCGGCCATCTTACCTGTGACACTTACTCGTTGATTTTTCTCGACCAACCATAAAGACATCGGCACCCTATATCTCATTTTTGGTGCCTGAGCAGGCATAGTGGGCACTGCCCTAAGTTTACTTATCCGCGCAGAACTAAACCAACCCGGAGCCCTGTTAGGCGACGACCAAATCTACAACGTCATTGTAACCGCCCATGCATTCGTAATAATTTTTTTTATAGTAATACCCGTCATAATCGGCGGCTTCGGAAATTGACTTGTCCCCTTAATAATTGGTGCACCAGACATAGCCTTTCCTCGCATGAACAACATAAGCTTTTGACTACTCCCCCCTTCATTTCTTCTACTGTTAGCCTCATCTGGTGTTGAAGCTGGTGCAGGCACCGGTTGAACCGTCTACCCCCCGTTGGCTGGAAATATAGCCCACGCCGGCGCCTCAGTCGACCTAACAATTTTTTCACTGCATTTGGCAGGTGTATCATCAATCCTAGGTGCAATTAACTTTATTACAACTTGCATTAACATAAAACCCCCCGCTATAACACAATACCAAACCCCATTATTTGTATGATCCGTCTTAATTACGGCAGTTTTATTACTCCTGTCTCTGCCTGTACTTGCCGCAGGTATCACAATACTATTAACTGACCGAAACCTAAACACCTCATTCTTTGATCCCGCTGGCGGCGGTGACCCAATCTTATATCAACACCTATTCTGATTTTTTGGGCACCCGGAAGTCTATATTTTAATTTTACCAGGCTTTGGTATGATCTCCCACATTGTAACCTATTACGCCGGTAAGAAGGAACCTTTCGGTTATATGGGCATGGTTTGAGCAATAATATCAATTGGCTTCCTAGGTTTTATTGTCTGAGCCCACCATATATTTACAGTAGGAATAGATGTTGATACACGAGCATACTTCACGTCTGCAACTATAATTATTGCGATCCCAACAGGTGTAAAGGTATTTAGTTGATTAGCCACCTTACACGGCGGGATAATTAAATGGGACGCCGCAATACTCTGGGCCCTAGGCTTCATCTTCCTTTTTACTGTCGGGGGTTTAACTGGTATTGTCCTTGCCAACTCCTCACTAGACATTGTACTACATGATACATACTATGTAGTTGCCCACTTCCATTATGTATTATCTATGGGCGCAGTATTCGCAATTATAGGCGGCTTCGTACACTGATTCCCATTATTTTCCGGTTATACCCTGCACCAAACCTGAACAAAAATTCACTTCGGTGTAATATTTGCCGGCGTAAATCTTACCTTCTTCCCACAACACTTTTTAGGTTTGGCTGGTATACCACGACGCTACTCAGACTACCCAGATGCTTACACCATTTGAAACACTGTCTCATCAATTGGGTCCTTAATTTCCCTTGTAGCAGTAATCATAATAATGTTTATTATTTGAGAGGCATTCGCAGCGAAACGCGAAGTCCTAACCCTAGAACTTATAAGTACAAACCTTGAGTGGCTTCACGGATGCCCACCACCGTACCACACCTATGAAGAACCCACTTATGTTCAAACAACCCAAGAAAGGGGGGAATTGAACCGCCTTCTGCTAGTTTCAAGCTAGCCACATAACTATAATGCTTCTTTCTCCATAAGGCCCTAGTAAATTATATTATATAGCCCTGTCGGAGCTAAGTAACAGAATAATATCTGTGGGCCTTACATGGCACACCCATTCCAATTAGGCTTTCAGGACGCCGCCTCACCCATCATAGAAGAACTTTTACACTTCCACGACCACGCAATTATAATTGTATTCCTAATTAGCGCCCTCGTACTTTATATTATTTCATTAATAATATCAACAAAATTAACACATACAAACACCATAGACGCACAAGAAGTGGAAATAATTTGAACAATCCTGCCAGCAATTATTCTCATCCTTATTGCTCTCCCTTCACTACGCATCTTATACCTCATAGACGAAGTTAATAATCCGCACCTTACCATTAAGGCGTTAGGCCACCAATGATATTGAAGTTATGAATACACGGACTACGAAGACCTTTTGTTTGACTCTTATATGGTCCCCACACAAGAATTACGCCCGGGCCACTTTCGACTACTAGAAGTTGATCACCACATAGTAATCCCAATAGAATCCCCAATTCGAATACTAATTTCCGCAGAAGATGTACTTCACTCATGGGCCATCCCCGCCTTGGGTATTAAAACCGATGCAATCCCTGGCCGCCTAAATCAAACAACATTCATTACTTCACACCCCGGACTATTTTATGGGCAATGTTCAGAAATCTGTGGCGCAAACCACAGTTTTATACCAATCGTCGTCGAAGCCGTACCATTAAAACATTTTGAAGACTGATCCACTATAATACTCACAATATCATTAAGAAGCTTTGATAGCACCAGCCTTTTAAGCTGAGGAGGGAAACTAATATTTCCCTTAATGATATGCCACAACTCAATCCAGCCCCTTGATTATTCATTTTGTTCATACTATGATTAACAGTATTAGTTGTTTTTAAAACAAAAACATTATGCTCAACATCACTCAACACTATGACCCCGTATGATCAAACAACACAACACACAACATCATGAGATTGACCATGAACCTAAACTTCTTCGACCAGTTTTTGAGCCCACAAATCATAGGCATCCCACTGATCCTACTAGCAACACTCTTCCCAGCCCTACTTATCTTTTCCTCAACAAATCGAGTGACCCCAAACCGCCTAACTATGCTCCAAACATGAGCAGTATTTTCCGTCACCAAACAACTAATAGTACCACTAAATAAACCCGGACACAAATGAGCAATAATTCTTTTATCCATCATAATATTTTTAATATCATTAAACCTACTAGGACTTCTACCATACACATTTACCCCAACCACCCAACTCTCAATAAACATAGGATTAGCAATCCCCCTTTGACTCGCAACTGTATTAATTGGTATACGAAATCAACCAACAATAGCACTAGGACACCTACTTCCAGAGGGAACACCAACACTGCTTATTCCAATTTTAATTCTTATTGAAACAATTAGCCTATTTATCCGCCCCATCGCCCTTGGCGTACGACTAACTGCTAATCTTACCGCGGGGCACCTCCTGATTCAGCTTATCTCAACAGCCGTATTTATTTTACTCCCGATCATAACAACAACTGCAACCCTGGCCTTCATTATTTTATTATTATTAATAGGGTTGGAGATTGCCGTCGCAATAATTCAAGCCTATGTTTTTACACTACTTTTAAGCCTATATTTACAAGAAAATGTTTAATGACCCACCAAGCACATGCCTACCACATAGTAGACCCCAGCCCTTGGCCACTCACAGGTGCCATCGCAGCATTACTAATGACATCCGGCTTAGCCATTTGATTTCACTTCAACAACCCTATTTTAATAAACATTGGACTAATAGTCCTATTATTAACTATATACCAATGATGACGCGATATTACACGTGAGGGTACGTTTCAAGGACACCACACAACCCTCGTACAAAAAGGATTACGCTACGGAATAATTCTTTTCATTACATCAGAAGTCTTCTTTTTCATTGGGTTTTTCTGAGCATTCTACCACTCTAGCCTAGCCCCAACACCAGAACTAGGCGGCTACTGACCACCAAGTGGAATTAATCCACTTAATCCCTTTGAGGTCCCCCTGCTTAATACCGCCGTCCTGCTCGCCTCAGGTGTAACAGTAACATGGGCCCACCACTCTATTATAGAAGGTACACGGAAAGAAACAATTCAAGCCCTAACACTTACTGTAATTCTAGGCCTCTATTTCACCGCACTTCAAGCTATAGAATATTATGAAGCCCCTTTCGCCATCTCAGATAGCGTGTACGGGGCAACCTTCTTTGTTGCAACAGGCTTCCATGGACTACATGTTATCATTGGCTCAACCTTCTTAATTGTTTGCCTCTTACGGCAAATAATATTCCATTTTACAACTGATCACCACTTTGGCTTCGAGGCGGCCGCATGATACTGACACTTTGTGGACGTTGTCTGACTTTTCCTTTATGTTTCAATTTACTGATGAGGTTCATGTCCTTCTAGTATTAACCAGTACAAGTGACTTCCAATCACTAAGACTCAGTTGTACCCTGAGGAAGAACAATGAGCATAATAACAATATTCTTAATGACCTTATTAATTTCAACACTACTTGTAACCGTTAGTTTTTGACTACCCCAAACTACCCCCGACACAGAAAAATTATCTCCATACGAATGTGGCTTTGATCCACTGGGATCCGCCCGTCTGCCATTTTCACTCCGCTTCTTCCTGGTCGCTATTCTATTTTTACTTTTTGACCTAGAAATTGCGTTATTATTACCAATTCCATGAGCAATAAACCTCCCACAACCCATTATTACATTGGCATGAACCTGCACCATCATTGTTTTATTAACACTTGGCTTAATCTACGAATGGTTAGCAGGCGGACTAGAATGGGCAGAATAAATAGTTAGTTTAACAAAAACATCTGATTTCGACTCAGAAGTTTCAAGCGAAAACCCTGAACTATTATATGACTACCCCTTACTTTACCTTTAATATAGCCTTTATACTCGGCGTATTCGGCCTTGCTATACACCGAACGCACTTGGTATCGGCCCTATTATGTATTGAAGCCATAATATTAGCCTTATTTCTAGCCATAACAATATTTTCATCAAATATTCAACTGCCCTCCACTACTATACTACCAATTCTTCTATTGGCCTTCGCTGCTTGTGAGGCCGGCACCGGGTTGGCCTTATTAGTAGCAACGGCTCGAACCCATGGAACTGACCACATACAAAACATAAACCTCCTACAATGCTAAAAATTTTATTACCCACTATACTACTTATTCCAACAGCACTCCTAACACACCCCAAAAACCTATTTTCTACCCTAACAATAAACTCCATACTACTAGCTTCAATTAGCCTTAACTGACTTAAATGCCCGACTGATATAAACTTATCCTTTTTATCAAAGTATTTTAATATTGATACCATTTCGGCCCCTTTAATAGTCTTATCCTCCTGACTCCTCCCATTAATAATTTTAGCAAGCCAAAATCATCTGCAAACAGAACCAACAACCCGTAAACAAATATTCCTAATTATACTTATTGCACTACAAACAGCCCTACTATTAACATTTTCGGCAACGAATTTACTGCTTTTCTATATTCTTTTCGAAACAACACTAATCCCAACCCTTATTATTATCACACGATGAGGGAACCAAACAGAACGACTCTCAGCCGGAATTTACTTCCTGTTTTATACATTAGCGGGCTCCCTCCCCCTGCTTGTTGCACTACTATTTATAAACGCTCAACATCAAAATATATCTACCTTAGTCCTCCTATTAAACCCGCCCCAAATATTATTCTCCTGAACGAATAACATACTATGGGTGGCCTGCCTACTAGCCTTCTTAGTAAAAATACCACTCTATGGACTACACCTATGATTACCAAAAGCACATGTAGAGGCTCCAATCGCCGGCTCAATAGTATTAGCAGCCATTTTATTAAAACTTGGGGGCTACGGCATTATTCGCATCACCACGGTACTTAACCCACTTATAAACAACCTTTACTACCCGTTTATTATTTTAGCATTATGAGGTATTATTATAACTAGCTCAATCTGCCTCCGACAAACCGATTTAAAATCACTCATTGCCTACTCGTCAGTGGGCCACATGGGTTTAGTTATCGCCGCCTGCCTAATCCAAACCCAGTGAAGCATAACAGGTGCAATCATACTAATAATTGCCCATGGATTAACATCATCAATACTTTTCTGTCTAGCAAACACAAGCTACGAGCGGACACACAGTCGAACCCTACTACTAGCACGGGGCCTACAACTAATTTTACCTTTAATAACCGCCTGATGACTTCTAGCTAATCTAATAAATATAGCCCTACCCCCAACAATTAACTTAATGGGTGAATTAATTATTATAACATCTACATTCAATTGATCCTATCAAACCATTATTATAACAGGGCTTGGTACACTATTGACCGCCACCTACTCACTATTTATATTCCTAATAACCCAACGAGGAAAATTACCAAACCACACCCTCCAAATTGAACCAACCCATACCCGAGAACACCTGTTAATATCCCTCCATATCTTACCGATACTACTCCTTATAATTAAACCTGAACTACTTATGGGCCCCTTTGCCTGTCAATATAGTTTAATAAAACATTATGTTGTGGACCTAAAAATAGAAGTTAAACCCTTCTTTTTGACCGAAGGGTGTTTAAATATACAAAGAATTGCTAATTCCACGCCCTGAGGTTAAATTCCCCAGACTCTTCATTTTCAAAGGAAACCAGCTAATCCGTTAGCCTTAGGAGCTAAAATCCTTGGTGCAACTCCAAGTGAAAATATATGCATAACTTATTACACTCAATAATATTAACCACCCTACTTCTACTTATTGCACCACTCATTACTACCCTCTCACCCGCACCACTTAAACCTAATTGATATACCACACACGCAAAAACAGCCGTCCAAATAGCCTGCTTCACCAGCATTATTCCATCAATAACCTTTGTTAATTATGGTGCGGAGGCCACCATTACGGACCTACGCTGGATAAATATTACAAACTTTAACATTAACATCAGCTTTATATTAGACACTTATTCTATTATATTTATCCCTATTGCCTTATTCGTAACCTGATCAATTCTAGAATTTGCCTCGTGATATATAGCCTCAGATCCACACATTAATCGTTTCTTCAAATATTTATTACTTTTCCTAACCGCTATACTTACTCTGGTAACTGCTAACAACCTCTTTCAATTTTTTATTGGCTGGGAAGGCGTCGGAATTATATCTTTCCTTCTAATCGGCTGATGGTCCTCCCGCACCGACGCAAATGCATCCGCACTGCAAGCCGTCATTTATAACCGAATTGGTGATATTGGACTCATTATAGCAACTATTTGGCTAGCAATGACCGCATCCTCTTGAGAAATACAACAACTATTCATCTATCCAGACTATATTACACTCTTACCACTACTTGGCCTAGTCTTAGCAGCCACAGGAAAATCCGCACAATTCGGGTTACACCCCTGACTACCCGCCGCAATAGAGGGTCCAACACCAGTATCTGCCCTACTCCACTCCAGCACAATAGTTGTTGCTGGCATTTTTCTCCTAATTCGACTCCACCCTCTACTAGAAAATAGCCATGTGGCACTTTCTACCTGTCTCTGCCTAGGGGCAACAACCACACTATTTACAGCCATCTGCGCCCTTACCCAAAACGACATTAAAAAAATTATTGCATTTTCCACCTCAAGCCAGTTAGGCTTAATAATAGTAACTATTGGACTTAATCAACCCCAACTGGCATTCTTACACATTTCTACCCACGCATTCTTCAAAGCAATACTATTCCTTTGCTCCGGCTCCATTATCCACAACCTCTCAGACGAACAGGATATTCGCAAAATAGGCGGCACCCAAAAAATAATGCCAATTACCACCACTTGTCTATCAATTGGAAGCTTAGCCCTTATTGGAACGCCTTTCCTAGCCGGGTTCTATTCAAAAGACACAATCATTGAAACCATAAATACTTCACACCTCAACGCCTGAGCCCTCACCATTACACTATTCGCCACAGCCCTGACCGCCGCATATAGCCTACGGATCATTTTTTATGTTCAGTCTAATACCACCCGAGCTAACCCGTTAATTTTAATGCCTGAAAATAATAAAACACAAATTAACCCAATTATTCGACTAGCATTTGGCAGCCTGTTTATAGGTTTTCTAATCACCTCAACACTCCTTCCAAGTAAAACCGCAATATTAACAATATCAACAACCACAAAACTATCAGCACTATTGGTAACAATCTTCGGCCTCCTTTATGCCATAGAACTAGCAACTCAAACAACAACCCTATTAGTTAATAAACCCACAAATATAAGCAACTTCTCAAATCAACTTGGATTTTTTAATACGACCACACACCGCACCCAACCAAATAATCTATTAATACACGGACAGAACCTTGCTACACACCTAGTAGACCTCACCTGGTATGAAAAAATCGGACCAAAAATAACACTAATAATGACACCCTTAATTAATAATACCTCTATTGCAAACAAGGGGTTAATTAAAGCATACCTTACCACTTTTGTCTTAGTTACACTAACCTTTTTAACCCTATTACCTTTTACAACCACCTAACAACACGTAAACTACCCCGCACAAGCCCCCGCGATAACTCCAATGCAACAAACAACGCCACCAATAAACCCCACCCAGAAAGCAATAAATATATACCCCCGCACGAATACAACAACGCAACCCCACTGAAATCAACCCGAACTAACCCTATGCCAACAGAGTCAGAGCCTACTACACCAACCCCACTAGCTACCCACACCCACCCTAATAACAACGAAAATAATAACACCAACCCAACATACCCAATAACATACATCCCCACAAATCAACTACCCCATGTCTCAGGATATGAGTCAGCCGCCAACGCCACAGAATAAGCAAATACAACCAATATGCCCCCCAAATAAATCAAAAACAAAACCAATGAAACAAAAGAACAACCCAACCAAACCAACACCCCACACCCAACAGCCGATGCCACAACCAACCCCACAGCACCATATAACGGAGACGGATTTGATGCCACACCAACCAACCCACCTAACAAACAAAAAGAAAACAAGAAAACAAAATATACCATCATTTTTACTTGGATTATATTACCAAGACCTGTGATACGAAAAACCACTGTTGTATTCAACTATAAAAACAAATGGCCCACAATCTACGTAAAACACACCCCATCCTTAAAATTGTAAATAACTCATTTATTGACTTACCCTCCCCATCAAATATTTCTGCCTGATGAAACTTCGGCTCCCTTCTTGGCCTCTGCTTGATTACCCAAACCCTCACCGGATTATTCCTAGCCATGCATTATACAGCAGACATTTCATCCGCCTTCTCTTCCGTCGCCCACATTTCCCGAGATGTACAGTATGGTTGACTCATCCGCAATCTCCACGCAAACGGCGCCTCCTTGTTCTTCATCTGCTTGTATCTTCATATTGGCCGGGGCTTATATTACGGCTCCTACATATATAAAGAAACCTGAAATATTGGGGTTATCCTCCTATTATTAGTTATGGCAACAGCCTTCGTAGGCTATGTATTACCCTGAGGACAAATATCATTCTGGGGCGCAACTGTAATTACAAACCTCCTTTCCGCAATCCCTTATGTCGGAAACACACTCGTAGAATGAATCTGAGGCGGCTTCGCCGTTGACAATGCAACCTTAACACGCTTCTTCACATTCCACTTCCTCCTTCCATTTGCTATTATAGGCGCCTCCATTTTACACCTTTTATTTTTACACGAAACAGGCTCAAACAACCCAACCGGCCTAACCTCAAACACAGATAAAATTCCCTTCCACCCATATTATTCATACAAAGATATACTGGGCGCAGCACTACTTATTAATGTCCTGCTACTCCTCGCCCTATTTTCACCGAATCTTCTTGGTGACCCAGAAAATTTTACCCCCGCAAACCCCTTAGTTACACCACTACACATTCAACCAGAATGATATTTTCTCTTTGCATATGCCATCTTACGATCTATTCCTAATAAACTTGGAGGGGTCTTAGCCTTACTCTTATCAATCTTAATTCTTATTCTCGCCCCCGTATTACACACAGCAAAACAACGAGGAAATGCCTTCCGACCACTCTCACAAATCATGTTCTGAACCTTTATTTCTAATATTATTATTCTTACCTGAATTGGAGGACAACCAGTAGAACACCCATTTATTATTATTGGCCAACTTGCCTCTACACTCTACTTCACCACATTCCTAATCCTTATACCACTAACAGCAAAACTCGAAAATACACTTATAAAATGATAATACCCTGCCTTAGTAGCTTAAGCTAAAGTATTGGTCTTGTAAACCAACGACGGGAATTAAACATCCCCTAAGACATCAAAAGAAGGGGAATCAAACCCCTATCACTAATCCCCAAAACTAGTATTTTACCTAAACTATCCTTTGTTACCCCGCGGCTTTATTGGCCCACCCCTAATCTTATAAACTTCCCTGCCGCCCCCCAGCGGCTTTATTGGCCCACCCCTAATCTTATAAACTTCCCTGCCGCCCCCCAGCGGCTTTATTGGCCCACCCCTAATCTTATAAACTTCCCTGCCGCCCCCCAGCGGCTTTATTGGCCCGCCCCTAATCTTATAGACTCCCCTGCCGCCCCCCAGCGGCTTTATTGGCCCGCCCCTAATCTTATAGACTCCCCTGCCGCCCCCGGCGGCTTTATTGGCCCGCCCCAATCTTATAGACTCCCCTGCCGCCCCCGGCGGCTTTATAGACCCCCCTGCTGACCCCCAGCCGCACTATGTCACACCTAGAGGGTGATGCTCTAGTACATTATATGTATAATCGTGCATTCTCCTATTTGCCCCTAGCATATCATAGAAGGCACTATCCTAAGCAGTACATAACACATCATATGTATAATCGTGCATTCTCCTATTTGCCCCTAGCATATCATAGAAGACATTATCCTCTGCATTTTACATAAGCCACTCTCCATAGAGTGCATTCACCCTACCTTCCATTAGCAGATCATAAAATACATACCATCCACCACACACCAGGTACACCCTATGCCGAACCTCTTGTCCCATGCTGCTCTCTTGCACAACCTTTAATCATTCGTGACCTGGCCTCCTCCGTGAAACCAGCAATTCCCTCACCGAATCCCCTCCCGTGACTAGTCCCGTGGGACAATTTAAAGAACGTCGCTATTTATCACACTTTCCAAGGCCTCTGGTTCCTTGTTCAGGGACGGCAGTCGGCTACAAGGCTATTTCTCACTTTTTATGAGGTGGCTGGTAGTGTATTTAATACTCCTCCGTGAGAGATCATAGCATCCCTCCAACACATGGCATCTGGTATTTTTTTATTTTTTTTGGGGGTCGTGAATCTCAGTCCCTCTAGCTGGAAGTTGTCGCTTACCGATTCTGGTCTAATCTGGACCTACAGTGCAGTGACAAACGTCCCCTCAATAGAGGTATGGAAACTCTTTTAATGCTTGGTGGGCATAAAAATTGAATCAAACGTAACAACAAAGTAATAAAAAAATGATAAAAAGACCGCTTTTGGCCTCAAACACAACTTTGATTTGTTAAATTTTAGTTGTTTTAACAAGAAAAATAAAAACAAAACCACAAGAAATTACCTACACATCAACAAGTCAACAAGTCAACAAGTGGACAGGTCGTAATGCAGGTAAAATATAGACAATAACAAACAAATTAACAAACAAATTAACAAACAAATTAACAAACAAATTAACAAACAAACTAACAAACACACACCGCATTTCTACACCCGCACACGTACACGAACACGAACACGTATACGCACACACGTACACGAACACGAACACGTATACGCACACACGTACACGAACACGAACACGTATACGCACACACGTACACGTACACGTACACGTACACGTACACGTACACGTATACGCACACACGTACACGTACACGTACACGTACACGTACACGTACACGTATACGCACACACGTACACGTACACGTACACGTACACGTACACGTATACGCACACACGTACACGTACACGTATACACGTACACGCACACGTATACGCACACACGTACACGTACACGTATACGCACACACGTACACGTACACGTACACGTATACGCACACACGTACACGTACACGTACACGTACACGCACACGCACACACCAGTACATGCGTTTTTACGGCAAACCCCCCTACCCCCCTTAACCAATAATTCTCTCGCTTAGTCAAGTTTTTTTTCTCGCCAAACCCCAAAAACGAGACTTGACCAAACTAAAACTACTGGTTGTTCACGACCCTATACTCATTCTACAAATTGTAAATGAAATCGTAATTATATATATATACAAAATT